AAAAAGTTGCATTTGTAAGAAAATCATACCAATCCGCAGAATTGTTCGAATTTTTATGTAAAAGATTGATAGACGGAGTTAACCATTTGGATAATATATTCCTATTGAAATCCATTCCTCCTTGATCGAAAGGAATTCCTATAGATCCAACACACAAACTAAATAGAGCCAACCCAAGCAGCGGCAATAGCATAGTATTATGCGATTCATGAGGATATGGGGGAATTTCTTTATTGATATTGACAAAATGAGTCATTTTCATAAAGGATCGCCTCCTATTTTTGACATTCCCACCCATTAGACCCATTGGATCTCTTTTTTTCGAAAAAAAGGAAGCCCTCTCATTATTATTCATTGTGGATAAAAGAAGATCTTTGTTAATTCCTTTCCTTCCTTCTTTACCCCATATGGCTATTGAATAGAACGAGCTATTTTTTTTTCCACTAAAATTTTGAAAATAAACGTTTAAATGCCCTTCAAAGGTAAGTAAATAGATCCGAAACATATAGAATGCAGTTAATCCTGCTGTGGAACAAGCTATGATCGCGAAAATAGGTGAATACAACCAACTATCGTTAAGAATTTCGTCTTTTGACCAAAAACAAGCAAGAGGTGGAATGCCACAAAGAGAAAGTGTACCTAACAAAAAAGCAGTTTTTGTAATTGGCACATATTTTTTGAAACCCCCCATAAGAGCCAGATTCTGACTTTTATCTGGAGAATATCCAATAATTCTTTCCATTGAATGAATAATGGATCCAGAGCCTAAAAATAATAATGCTTTCGAATAGGCATGAGTGATCAAATGAAATAAAGCAGCTTGATAAGACCCCATACCGAAAGCTAACATAATATAACCCAATTGCGACATTGTAGAATAAGCTAAACTTCTCTTAATGTCTATTTGAGCCAGAGCCAAAGTAGCTCCTAAGAGTACTGTTATTATACCTATCAAAGAAATGAGATTCATTACGTAAGGTATAACTGCGAAAAGAGGCAGAAGCCGGCCTACAAGAAAAATGCCCGCTGCTACCATAGTAGCAGCATGTATAAGAGCCGAAATCGGAGTGGGTCCCTCCATGGCATCAGGTAACCATACATGAAGGGGGAATTGTGCCGATTTCGCAATTGCACCGAGGAATAATAGGGCGGCACACAGAGTCAGAAATAAAGAATTTATCCCATGATTCGCAATCAAGTTATTGACTATTTTGAACAAGTCTCGAAATTCGAAACTACCTGTTATCCAATAAAGACCTAAGGTTCCTAATAATAAACCAAAATCCCCTACACGATTAGTTACAAATGCTTTTTGACAAGCATTTGACGCAATTGGTCGCGTGAACCAAAAACCTATTAATAGATAGGAACACATTCCAACTAATTCCCAAAAAATATAAATTTGTATCAAATTAGAACTCGTAACTAATCCCAACATGGAAGCATTGGAAAAACTCATAGAAGCAAAAAATCTCAAATATCCTTGATCATGAGACAGATAATTGTCACTATAAATAAGAACCAAGATTCCAACAGTAGTAATTAATATTGACATAATAGAAGTCAGTGGATCGATCAAGTCGCCAAACTCTAAGGAAAAATCATGATGGATGGTCCAAGACCCTACATATTGATAAATAGAACTCCCGTTTATTTGCTGAATCGCCAGGTCGGCCGAAAAAAGCATAACTATACTTAGTAATAAAACACTAGGAAAAGCCCACATGCGACGCAGATTTTTTGTTGTCGTTGGAACAAGAAGAAGTCCCACTCCTATTGCTAGAGGAACCGGAAGCGGAACGAAAGGTATGATCCATGCATATTGATATGTATGTTCCATAAGAAAATCAAAGTTTTTTCTATTCTTAGTAATTGAATTGTTTCCGATTCACCAGCTCTTATCTCTTTCTTATCTCTTTTGGAAGGAACAATCAAATAAAAAAAGAAAAATAGGAAAGAACTCAAATAGAATTTTCCATTTTCAATCATTCCATTAATTCTTACAATAATTTCGATTCATAGAACAAGTAAAAAGAATTCTCGTACTTGATTCTGATATGGGTCATAGGATCCATCAATAACTCGACCCAATCAAAAGAATCAAAAGAAGACCTGGGTATTAGTTTATTCGGGATAATTCACTAATTCTGATTGAGTGGAGTAAACTGCCTAGGCTTCCAGGAAACTCTACGATACCTATTACTTCACTAACTGTCACTGCGCTGCGAATTGAAAGATGAGAATTTTGAGATAGTCTGAAATCCATCTCGGGAATTGCTTTTAACCGAATTAGCGAGTAGATTGTAAATGGCGCCGCGATCTGATCATTACTCGAATGTAAACGGTAGCGCGCCTACTTGTAGAGTTTACTTGTAGAGTTAGTGGTTCAATTGTGTATATCGGGACTTCTCATTCTCCGAACTGTCTTATTCTATAGCTTTCTATATCTATACTCAACGTAAAAAGATTTCCATCATTCTACAACTCAAAAAAGGAGGAATTTCATGTGGAAGATTAGTTTCATCCTTAAATGGTTTCGGCGAGTTAACGTATTGTTTAGTTTCTCCGTGAGTCCGTTGAATTTGCGAAAATGGTTTTCTGAGTTTGTCCTAGGAGTGTGGAAATTTGTCTTTTGGTCTTTCTGGGGCGGAGTCTTGGTCTTTTGCTGTCGGTGTGTACCAATCCCAAGTTCTTATTGGAATAATCGCCATACTTATGCGGATCGTTCGGTTCGAAATTTTGATACTGCTGAAGCAATTCAGCGGATAGACTTTCTAATTCAAAGAAAAAGGTTAGAGTCGGCAAAACACTGGTTACTTTTCAACGAATCGTTTCGCCGGTTACAATCTGGCGAGGATCTGTTACGACGCCAGCGCGCACTTGAGGGGGAAGATTCCAGCGATAGCGATCTAGAGCCCCTAAATTCATGCCTACGACTGGAAAAGGGTGTCGCTAGGGGATTCTATGAATCTTGTTGCGTGTTAACGGCAGAACTTTCCATTTTAGACGAAAGGAAGTCCCGATTAGTATTAATGGGGGCCCCTGCCCCAAACAACGGAACGGGTCGAACTGCATCCCTCCACATCCACAGGAACAGTCAACTCCCTGCAGTTAACTTGAGACAAAGTTCCATCAACCTGAGGAGACTCCACGAGGACCGGACGGCCCCTCCTTCCGGTTCAGGCAATCGACTGATTGCGCCGGGCGAAGAACAAGATTTCGGGCTTCCGTGGCAGGATCCACCCGGCATATTCTAAGACAAATGTGTTAGCTATTCAGAATTCCCGGTTATTTTGAAAGTTTCCTACTGTCTAGGTAGGGACTGACCGGGAAAAGGGAGGGGGTACGTACCATGTGGGATAATTGGTTGGGAAAAGTGGCCAGCGCCTTTGCAGTGGCTTTTGGAGGGATAACTGGTCTCAATAGGTTCAAGAAACCGGCTCACTGCGCCAGGCGAAGGAGAATCCAGCGCTGCGGGGCAGGACGAGAGCTCCCCGGCGACCCCGGACGAGCTATACTATAGTGGAACTAATGTATTTAGGGGGAATTCGAAAACCTTTCTTACGATATAGATTCGAATGAGGGTTCGGATAGAAAGGTACCAATCAGTAGGAATTCTTCTTTCTTCGGATATTGTATCTTGTAAAAAAGGTTCCCCTAAAATAAAAAAGAACCTATCCCATTTTTTACCTAGGAATATTCGATGCGAGGCACGCATATCTCCATTAGTATGTTATCAAGGAAGTATCATCTAGAGAATAAATAGAATAAAATAAAAAGAATAATCCGAACAATACATGTCTTTCACATCCAACTCTAAACAATGAGCAACCTCCTCATTTTTGAATGGCGGTTCCAAAGAAACGTACTTCTCTGTCAAAAAAGCGTATTCGTAAAAATATTTGGAAAAAAAAGGGGTATTGGGCAGCGAGAAAAGCATTTTCATTAGCGAAATCTCTTTCTACCGGGAATTCAAAAAGTTTTTTGTACGACAAAAAAAAAGAACCAAGTCTTGGAAGAATCTGAATCAATATGACTCCCTGAATTGTTATGTCTAAAATGAAGGATTCCCATTCACTCATATTTTTCTTTTCAACGGATCAATACGAGACGGGACTGGTTATTGCGGTATGCAGAAGAAGAAGTCCTCTGCTTACTGTATTCTCCATTTTTTGACGAAGTAGTGAAGGACAAGATACAAAGTTTTCGCTTTCTTTTTAGTAGGTTTTTCTAATTTGTGAGATGGGGGTTGTCATTTTCCTCATCGATTCACTTTTCATAATACACTAACGAAAAGAAAAGTCTTCTTTTTCCTTTAGGAAGGATTTTTGTGGATTATGTATTCCTAATATGTAGTCAAAATAAGGGTCCTATGTTTGGGCTGTGGAATCCATCAAGATCTATATCTATATATAGAATATAGATCTTGAGAGCTTTCTTTTCTTTAGAAATATAGAATCTTTTTTTGAAGTACGCTAAAATTCCGAGAAAGATTGAAACCTTTTAGTTCTATGCCTGGATAGAGGACAGAACTATCTAGTTCCAACTGCTGCATTTCCATGCCAGGCGAAGTGAAACCAATGGAAAGCTCTTTGTGAAAGTGAAACCTAACACCCTACGATCCCACAATACTAATGATCCCACAATACTAATGATTGTTGAATGTTCAATTAGTAATTTAAACGAGTGTTTTTTCATTGATTGTGAGATTCCCTAAAAAAGATTTGATTGAATTGACTCCTTAGAATCTCGACGATTGAATATGGATGGGCTATTATGTTTTCGAGTAAGCCGCTATGGTGAAATCGGTAGACACGCTGCTCTTAGGAAGCAGTGCTAGAGCATCTCGGTTCGAGTCCGAGTGGCGGCATCTTCGAAAAGAGATACAATAAATCATTATAATGAATAATGAATGGAATTCCTTATTTCCATTCCAGTCTTGAAGGATCCCTCTTTTCTTTTTTATTTTAGGATTTTTTTATGATATTCTCGACTTTACAACATATATTCACTCACATTTCTTTTTCGATCGTTTCAATTGTAATTAGTATTTATTTACTAACCTTATTATTAGTCTACGAAACGCTAGGACTCTCTAATTCGTCAGAAAAAGGCATGATAGCTACCTTTTTCTGTATAACAGGATTGTTAGTTACTCGTTGGATTTCTTCGGGACATTTCCCCTTAAGTGATTTATATGAATCAGTAATGTTTCTTTCGTGGGGTTTTTCCATTATTCATATGGTTCCACATTTTAGGAATCAAAAAACCCATTTAAGCGCAATAACCGCGCCAAGTACTATTTTGACTCAAGGCTTTGTTACTTCTGGTCTTTTATCAGAAATGCATCAATCCACAATATTAGTACCTGCTCTCCAATCTCAGTGGTTAATGATGCACGTAAGTATGATGGTATTGAGCTATGCAGCTCTTTTATGCGGCTCGTTATTCTCAGTAGCGCTTCTAGTCATTACATTTCGAACACGCATAGATATTTTTGGCAAAAGAAATCATTTATTAACAGGGTCATTTGTTTTTGATGAGATCCAATACGCAAATGAAAGAGGCAGTGTTTTACGAAACACTTTTTTTCTTTCATTTAGAAATTATCACATGTATCAGTTGATTCAGCAATTGGATCGTTGGAGTTATCGTGTCATTAGTCTAGGGTTTCTCTTTTTAACCATAGGTATTCTTTCGGGCGCGGTATGGGCTAATGAGGCATGGGGGTCATATTGGAATTGGGATCCCAAGGAAACTTGGGCATTTATTACTTGGACCCTATTTGCAATTTATTTACATATGAGAACAAATCAAAATGTTCAAGGCACGAATTCCGCAATTGTGGCTTCTCTTGGATTTCTTATAATTTGGATATGTTATTTTGGGGTCAATCTATTAGGAATAGGATTACATAGTTATGGCTCATTCACATTAACATCAAATTGAAGAAGCGACCCAATCTAGAGGAACATAGTCTGAAGTTTGTGTGAGTTTTTGAGAACCATTTGAATCACTACTGGATGCAAATGGTTCTCAAAAACTCCAAACGTATCTGATTCGAATGGACTTCATTTTCTTTTTCCTTAAGATAAGGAAAAAGAAGACTTCTTTTTTTTCATTGTCCAGCGAATGGTTTTTGAAATCATAGCATTATTTTCTATCTTATTCATGAAAACTATCTTATCTATAAAAGTAATTCGATAGGATAGCTTCTACCTTGTCAACGGATAGTGAGAGAAGGAAATCCGGATAAATACCAATCCCTATTACGGGTAGAAAGATACAGATCGAAACAAAAAGTTCTCGTGGTCCAGAATCCAAAAAAGAAGAGTTTGGGGCGGGAAATTGCTTGTATCCATAGAACATCTGGCGTGACATAGATAATGAATAAATAGGAGTTACTATCATTCCAATTGCCATTACAAAAGTAATGAGTATTTTTGGCATTAAAAGAGATTTTGGACTGGTAATTACTCCAAAAAAGACTACCAATTCGGCAACAAAACCACTCATTCCCGGCAATGCAAGAGAAGCCATCGAGAAGCTACTGAACATTGTAAATATTTTAGGCATTGGGATAGCTATTCCTCCCATTTCGTCGAGATAAACAAGACGTATTCTATCGTAACTCGTTCCTGCCAAGAAAAAAAGCGCACCACCAATAAATCCGTGAGAAATGATTTGTAAAATGGCTCCATTTAGTCCTGTATCGGTTATCGAACCAATTCCTATAATTGTAAAACCCATATGAGATACAGAAGAATAGGCTATTCTCTTTTTTAAATTGCGTTGGCCAGGAGATGTTGAAGCTGCATAGATTATTTGAACTGTACCTATTATCATCAACCAGGGAGAAAATATAGAATGAGCGTGGGGTAAGAATTCCATATTGATCCGAACCAATCCATACGCTCCCATTTTTAATAAGATTCCGGCTAGAAGCATACATGTACTGTAATGTGCCTCCCCATGGGTATCTGGTAACCATGTATGTAAGGGTATAATCGGTGATTTGACAGCATAAGTAATAAGAAATCCAAAATAGAATAGTATTTCCAATGCCACCGGATACGATTGATTCGCTGAGGTTTCAAAATGTAAGGTTGCTTCGTTGGAACCATAGAAACCCATGCCCAGAACTCCCATTAATAGAAAAACAGAACCCCCCGCAGTGTACAAAAGAAACTTTGTAGCTGAGTACAAACGTTTCTTCCCTCCCCACATGGATAGAAGTAGGTAAACAGGAATTAATTCGAACTCCCACATGATAAAAAAAAGTAAAAGATCTCGAGAAGAAAATGATCCTATTTGGCCGCTGTACATTGCTAACATCAGGAAATGGAACAATCGTGAATCCCGAGTCACTGGCCGAGCCGCTAAAGTCGCTAAAGTAGTGATGAATCCCGTCAGTAAAACGGGTCCGATGGAAAGTCCATCGATTCCGAGTCTCCAGTGAAAATCCAAAAAATGGATCCATCTAAAATCCTGTTCTAATTGGATTAAGGGATCGTCAAATTGGAAATGATAACAGAATGCATAGGTCGTTAGAAGTAGGTCTATTGTGCATATAGATAGAGTATACCACCGAATCATCTTATTTCCCCTATGAGGAAAAAAGAAAATGGAAGAACCCGCGGATATCGGCAAAATCACAATTATTGTTAACCAAGGAAAAGAATTCGTGGTAAAGACAAGATACACTTTGATTGACCAAAAAACCCGTGCTCGAAATAATTTGATCGAGTACGGGTTTTTGTCGGTAAAGAGAAAAAAATGGGTTCAAGTAGAGTTTTCTAGAACGTATCAATAAGCTAGCCCCATGCTTCGCGTTGTCTCATGCCATAAATAAACCCGAACACTCAAGAAATCAGTTGGACAAGCGGATTCACACCTCTTACAACCTACACAGTCTTCCGTTCTTGGGGCAGAAGCTATTTGCTTAGCTTTACATCCGTCCCAAGGTATCATTTCTAATACATCTGTGGGGCAGGCTCGCACACATTGAGTACACCCTATACATGTATCATAAATCTTTACTGAATGTGACATGGTATCTATCCACTTTTTGAACGTCATAAATTTTCGATCTAGTAAAATCATAAAGGAATCATATATGGTAGACACCAGACGAATCGAGGGTTTACCAGAATTGATTTCGAATCAATCTACTTCTGGATCTGCTCATGATAGCGGTCCAAGATACTTTAATTTATTACGTTTTAGCAAACATGGGCCTATGTTTGTTTCTATCGTACATACCAATTTGAATTGGTGAATATTCTATTCAGTATTTAGATGATTACCGCTATTTACTCAGCAAGTTCGATTGATTGATACGAGTGGATTTTCTGTTACGATGAATTGACGAAACAATAGCAGGTCCAATAGCGGCTTCAGCGCCTGCAATAGCTATCACAAAAATCGCGAAAATGTCTCCTTTTAATTGGCGACTATCAAAGAAATCAGAAAATGTTACGAAATTCAAATTAACCGCATTCAGTATAAGCTCAAGACACATAAGTGCTCTGACCATATTTCGACTTGTGATCAAGCCATAAATACCGATAGAAAATAAATAGGCACTCAAAACAAGCTCATGTTCAAGCATCATTGACCAACCCCTTATCAATCTGGATTTATTTGCTTTCAATAGGAACAAAAACTCCACCTTAATCCATTTTATTGACTAGAATCTCACAAGTGCAGAACAAAGGAAGGTATTAGTACTAGAATAGAGTGAACTAAAACCATTTCTATTTTATACATGAAAAATAGAAAAATGGAATTGAAGTGAAGGAAAATGGGTGTGATAAGAAGGAAGTCTTTTGAGAGGACAGAATTCTTTCATTCGAACTCCTTCTTTTTATTACTGACGTGCCATAACAATTGCACCTATTAAGGCAACTAAAAGAATTATAGAAATGAGTTCAAAGGGAAGAAAAAAATCTGTTGATAAATGAGTCCCAATTTGTTGACCATTATTTACAAAATCCTGCTCTAAAATCTGGTTTGATCTTGTAGTCCAAATAATACCGTACCATGAAGTATCTGGGACAGTAGTAATTAGTGAAACAAAAAGACTTGTACAAACCAGGGAAGTGACTCCTTCTCCAACGGTCCAAAGACCGAAATCCTTGTAATATTCTGAATCATTCATGAACATCACAGCGAATACGATTAACACATTTATGGCCCCCACGTAAATAAGGAGCTGTGCAGCAGCTACAAAATGGGAATTCGATGGAATATGGAATAGGGATATACAAACCAGAACCAACCCCAAGGAAAAGGCAGAAAAAATGGGATTGGTAAGTAATACCACTCCCAGACCTCCTAATAGAAGAACCGATCCCAAAAATACTAAAAGAAAATCATGTATTGGTCCGGTGAAATCCATTATATGGCAAATAATAGAGAAATAAGCTTAAATGGTTCATGATCTTTTTGACCAGACCGGGAAAAAATAGGTTACCCGACTCTTTTTAGGATATGCTCTGAATGGAATCCAATCCTAGATTGGGGGTTGATATAGAAATTCTCTAGATATATAATAAATATTCTTAATTTAGAGAGATGTAGATTTCGAAAAAATCACGGATAATGTATTTTTGCAAGACATGATTCTGAGCAATGAATCTGACATCAATAGCTAGGACTTTTACTTATTCGCCGAGCAGAATGGAAGATTTGCTCCTTTAGTATTTAGTAATAGTAATCGGAAATTGGAGTAATTGGTAATTGAATCAAGCGGTTTACCCATTTTTTATTTGATTTGAGTCGAAGTCATAATAGTTCGAATTAAGGAATCTCCAATTACTGACATTGGTAACCGACCCAAGGCAATTTGATTATAATTCAATTCGTGACGATTATAAGTAGAAAGTTCATATTCCTCAGTCATTGATAAACAATTTGTTGGACAATACTCGACACAATTACCACAAAATATACATATTCCGAAATCAATACTATAATTAAGTAATCGTTTCTTTCGAATTTCGGGTTCCAATCTCCAATCAACAGTGGGTAGATCTATAGGACATACACGAACACATACTTCACAAGCAATGCATTTATCAAATTCAAAGTGGATTCGACCGCGGAAACGCTCTGATGGAATCCATTTTTGATAGGGATATTGAATAGTTACAGGTAAACGACTCGTATGAGATAAGGTAATTATGAAACTTTGGCCGATATACCTTGCAGCTCTTACGGCTTGGTGACCATAATTCATGAACCCAGTTATCATAGGAAGCATATCGTAAATCTCTATGAATAATTGACATTTTCTTTCTCTTGTTTAAGAAAACTTATGAATCAAAAATACAATGAATGTCTTATGTCTTTACAGCGAAAGGAGTTGGGAAGAAGTTGTCAATAATAGATTCCCGAGGGAAATAGGTAAAAGAAATTTCCACCCAAGATTTAATAATTGGTCCATTCTCATCCTAGGCAAAGTCCATCTTGTTGTGATAGAAATGAACAGGAACAAATAAGCTTTTGCTAATGTAATGAAAATACCAATTGTTGTTCCAAAGACTCCACTCAGTTCATTTATTCGGAAAAAATGAGGAATGAATATGAACGGAATAGAGGGATTCCAACCGCCCAAGTAAAGAACTGTTACAAATAATGAAGAGACTAGTAGATTTAGATAGGAAGCAACGTAAAATAAACCAAATTTGATACCCGAATATTCGGTTTGATAACCTGCTACTAATTCTTCCTCCGCTTCTGGTAAATCAAAGGGTAATCTTTCACATTCGGCTAGGGAAGAAATTAGAAAAACCGTAAATCCTATAGGTTGACGCCACAGATTCCAACCCCAAAAACCATATTTGGACTGTGCCTCAACTATTTCAACTGTACTTGAACTGTTAGATAATCATAGTCGGTGATAACATCACTGCTGCCATCGCTATTGCAGAACCGTACATGAGACTTTCACCTCATACGGCTCCTCGGTGGTCGTCATAAAAAAATCTAAGGACGGGCTCGTTATTCTCTCAATATAGTAGTTGAGTAGGTAGAGTAAAGATGGATCGAAGAGTCCCACATTATACCAATCCAATTCTGTCGGCTATAATAACAAAAAGGTGCTTCTGAATTGATCTCACCCTTTCTATTTCTAATGTATATTTCGAATTTCAAAAAATGTAATTTCGCTTAGTTCAGTAATACCTTAATCCTTCAATAAAAAGAAAATACTCATTGTATCAATTTCGACCTTTTTTCGATTACGAAAAAAGATTAGGCATTACATTAGTTCAGGAATCATGATAATAATTCTCTCTGTATGAATATAGATCAAATATTTCGTATTTTTCTTTTCTATTGCATATTTCTTTCGTTCCGGTTCTTCTTTCACATTTCATAGAAAAAGACAAGGAAGCTCTAAAAAAAGGTTACTTCGTTTCTGATAGCCATTTCTTTAACCAATGGGTAGGAGCATACTCAGGATCGGGATCCTGGGGAAGTACTGCTTGATCGTTTCTACTAACTTAAAGCCCCCACCCCAATTCCTTTTATGCGGAGAGACCTATTTAGGTAACTTAGATTATCTCCATTACGAATCCATTATGTACCTTAGTATTCCTAACCGCCCACTCATTTTTGCCCAAACCCCGTTATGACAGACAATAGTGAAAACTCCATATAGTTGCTCTTTTCTAACCGCGTCAAACCCTGATTGCTAATCAACTAATCTTGGGGTAATTTATTATGCTTATGGATGCTTAACTCTCGCACATAGGGAATGAGACTTCATCTTTTTACTGCAAATTTATAAGCTGTTTTGTTTCACTCATAGAACTTATCTGATTGAATTCATTATCCGGAATGATGAATCAAAAAATGAAGATATCTACTCAATCCATTTCACTCCTTTCTTTCCTAGAAATCAAAGAAATAGGTAACAGCTCATGTCCAAACGAATCGCACGTAGAGATATGGATAAAACACATGGAGTTAATGGTATTTCATAACTAATCGATTGAGCAGCAGCTCGTAGACCACCTAAAAAGGAATATTTATTATTCGAACCATATCCTGACATAAGAAGTCCAAAAGGAGCAATACTTGAAACAGCAATCCATAAAAAAACACCTATACTGAGATCCGCTAGAACAAGCCGGTAGCTAAAAGGAATTACTGAATAACTTAGTAAAATGGATATAACTGCTATGGACGGTCCGAGACTAAATAAACGAATATCTCCTCTAGATGGTAGAAGATCCTCTTTAAAAAGGAGTTTTGTCCCATCGGCTAGAGCTTGCAGAATTCCAAAAGGACCTGCGTATTCAGGTCCTATACGTTGTTGTACTCCTGCAGATATTTTTCTTTCTAACCACACAATTATGAATATCCCTATTGTGATTCCAAATAGAGGAATAAAAATAGGTACAAGCAAGCGTGTGAGTCCATACACCTCTTTTAAGGATTCCAATCGAGAAAAAGAATTAATAGCCCGTACTTCCGTTGTATCAATTATCATTTCAACGATCAACTTCTCCCATAATGATATCTATACTCCCTAGTATCGTCATAATATCCGCCAATTTCATTCTTTTAACTAGCTGAGGAAGAATTTGCAAATTGAGAAAACCCGGTGGACGAATTTTCCATCTCCAGGGAAAAAGACTCTGATCCCCTATCAGAAAAATTCCCAATTCTCCCTTTGGAGCCTCCACTCTCATATAAAGCTCTTGTTTCAACAATTCAAAAGCCGGAGATGGTTTTTTACTAATGAATCGATATTCAAAATCATTCCACTCTGAATCCCTTTCTCTGCCAAAGCGCCGGACTTCTAAATTCTCATAGGGCCCCCCAGGAAGTCCTTCTAGAGCTTGTTGAATCATTTTTATGGATTCCATCATTTCACTGATTCGGACGAAATAACGGGCTAATGAATCCCCCTCTTTTTGCCATTGTACTTCCCAATCAAATTCATCATAACACTCATAATGATCAATTTTACGAAGATCCCATTGGAGTCCGGAAGCCCGTAGCATTGGCCCAGATAAACCCCAATTTATGGCTTCCTCCCCACTAACAATGCCCACTCCTTCAACTCGGCCCAAAAAAATAGGATTCCGCGTAATAAGCTTTTGATATTCAGCAATTCCTGTTAAAAAATACTCACAGAAATCCAAACATTTATCTACCCAACCATGAGGTAAATCAGCAGCGATTCCTCCGATACGAAAAAAATTATGCATCAGTCGCATACCTGTGGCAGCTTCGAATAGATCATATATCAATTCTCTCTCTCTGAAAATATAGAAGAAAGGCGTCTGCCCACCAATATCTGCCATAAAAGGGCCGAGCCATAACAGATGAGAAGCTATCCGACTCAATTCCAACATAATGACTCTGATATAGCTAGCTCTTTTAGGTACTTGAATATTTCCCAAACGTTCTGGGGCGTTTACTGTTATTGCCTCTGTAAACATAGTCGCTAAATAATCCCAACGTGTTACATAAGGTAGATATTGTATAATTGTTCGGTTTTCCGCAATTTTTTCCATCCCTCTGTGTAAATAACCCAATATAGGTTCACAGTAAATAACATTTTCACCGTCGAGAGTAATGATGAGGCGAAGAACGCCATGCATTGATGGGTGGTGAGGACCCATATTGACTATCATGAGGTCTTTTTTTGTAGTCGGTACATTCATATGCGTTTTCCCCGATTCAGGATCAGTATTCTATGAATTGCTGAAAACGAAATAGAGTTCATCAAAATTCGAGCTCTGAAAAATCAAATAATGCTACAAGGGCTCTTCCAATTAACTTATCACTTAACTTAACGAGTTTTTAACTCCCGAATATCCAACTGATCTATTAATTCTTTATAACGTACTCTATTTTTATTTGACAAATACGTTAGCAACCGTTGACGTTTTCCCAGAGTTTTCTGTAGACCTCTCTGAGATAAATAATCTTTTTTGTGTAATTTCAAATGTGAAGTTACTTTCTTTAGTTTATTGGTGAAACTGAATACTTGAAATTCAACAGACCCCTTGTTTTCTTCTTGCGAAATAACTGAAATGAATGTACTTTTTACCATAAAAAGAGTCCTTCTCCCTCCCCTCCTTATTTTATTTTAAGTTTCTACAGATTACAGATATCGATTTGACCAATCAATAAAAATAATGACATTCATTTTCATTTGGGATACAATACACACTAATGTTGATTTAATTAATAATCAATCCAATTTGAAATTGGATTCGTCTATGCATAGTAACGTATAATTCTCCACCCACAAAACCGCGAAACCCATATCCACAGATCACGGTTCCACATACATAAGAAAGAGAAAAGCTCTTATGTATGTGTTCGGAGGAAACTGTATCTTGTAACATATTCCACAACTCTATCTAAAGTAACTCTCATAGCCCCATTATTCTATTATGGGAACCTTGAGGAATCAGTCATCCAATTGATTAGATAAGATCAAAAAAAGAATCTGCTTCATCGGATTTCACTATGTAAATTTTCATAAATAGAGATCCTTGTGTTTCGGTTTCAGACATCCGCGGATCGATTTGAAATGGAAACTAGCTCTACTGAAAATGCACTGAATGCATTGATCCACAGCTCACGGTTCCACATACATAAGAAAGAGATCTTATGTATGTGTTCGGAGGAAGCTGTATCTTGTACCCTAATTTCAAAAATGGCTATTGTGATCAAGTGCAGGTCTTTCAAGACCTCGATGGGATTTGCTTCCATCGGATCGAGAGAATCTTGTTCTTTTGAAGATGAAGAGATAAAGACGCCATTGCAATTGCTGGAACTACTAGGCCCACTAAAGGCACAAAAAGAGAGGGTAAGTTGTGATAGCATACAAGGAATACCTCGAGTTTCTATTTTGACCTGTTAGAAAGATATCTTATGATAAGTATATCATCAACCAATTCTCAAGCGTGGATACATCTGGATCCTTAACATACTGAAACGGCTACCATTACTAGTATCAAACCAATAGCGATTCATACAAGCTAAATCTTCTAATCGGTAATTTGGCCAAAGAAAAACTTTCAATTTAATGAATTGAGTTGTATCTATATCAAGATGCTTACTATTAGTTAAAAGTGGACTACAGTTCCTTACGTTGTTCTCGTTGCAAAATACTTTCTTTTTACCCACAACATCTGGATTTCCCTTCCCGGAATTCAAACAAATTAGAATTCGCAATTCTCTACGACGTCTAGGAGATGAAATGTTTTCAGGAACAAGCAAATCAGAACGATTTGCATCTATATTACCAACCATCTTTTCCTGTTTTGTTTTTGTAATGAATTCAGAAAAATCATTCCTATCAACAGTTTGTTTTTCTTGGCATTTTCGATTCGTTTTTCTATTAATAGTAATTGGGTGTTTATTCTTATAGATCAGTGAAATAGCTATGGTTTGATACATAATTAATGGACCATCCCATTTTCTAGGTATACGAACTAGTTTGATTAGTATTTCTCCACTGTTTAGTGCTTTAGGAAATAGAATTGGAGGTGCAGGTTCACTTTCCAGAGTAAGCTTAAGTTCACTTTCCAGAGTAGGTTTAAGTTCACTTTCCAGAGTAGGTTTAAGTTCACTTTCCAGAGTAGGTTTAAGTTCACTTTCCAGAGTAGGTTTAAGTTCACTTTCCAGAGTAGGTTTAAGTTCACTTTCCAGAGTAGGTTTAAGTTCACTTTCCAGAGTAGGTTTAAGTTCACTTTCCAGAGTCAGTTCAGGTTCACTTTCCAGAGTCAGTTCAGATTCACTTTCCAGAGTCAGTTCAGATTCACTTTCCAGAGTCAGTTTAGGTTTCTGATACTTTAGAATCAACAGAGGCATTTCTTTTCTTCGAAAAAAGGATATAGCCAGTTCCCTTGGATCTCTCATCCTAAGCAGGAAACTAGAGATATTGATAACAGTGATTACATTTTCCTCAAAACGATTGGTCCATGTCAACTGAAAACCCACGTAACTATTCTTTTTCAGGAAGATGTCTAGGTCGGTTAGTGGTTTCCACTTCTTCTTCCCTTGCTTTTTCTTCTGTTTCTCTTTTTCAATGTCTGATGCGCCAGACTCTTGTTTAACATCTTGTTGTTGATTTGGTTGATTAGTCTTCCCTTGGTTTGGTTGATTAGGCTTCCCTTGGGTTGGTCGATTTAATCTAGGATTTTCTTGGCCAGGCGATTTTTTTTCTTCTTGATTCTCTAATTCAAGATCCTTTTTTTCTTTTTCTTCTTTTTTTTCTTTGGTATTTTTTTTTTCACGACTCTCATGGATGTTTTGATTGTTATTAAACTCGAAAATAAGTAATTTGATTGGTATGATCCACGGGTTCATCCTATATTTTTCATAAATCGATTTCTTACTGCGCTGAGTTTGAGTTAGTCTTGCTTTATTCATTCCCATCCAGTCAAAAGGATGGTTTTTTATTTTATTTTGGTTTTGGGATTCATTTTGGTTTTGGGATTCATTTTGGTTTTGGGATTCATGTTTGTTTTGGGATTCATTTTGGTTTTGGGATGACTTGACTTGTTTATGAATCGCATAATAAAAAAGATCTTTTTTATCAATTGTATTAATTATTGGAGAATAATGAGTCGCAATCTTCGTTTTTTTATTGATCCAGGTCTCAATATGTCTCGTCTTTAGAAAACAGATGATTTGCCAATCCAAATATTTTCTATCCGAATTTTTTCTACTATATCTCCGGATAGAAAAAAAATCAGGTTTATACGTGATGTACTTCGAGGAAATCCCGTGACCTTCATTTCCTTGTAATGGCAATCCATAAATAGAAAAATCCTTTCGTTCTCCATAATTAATATATTTATGTGATAAAAGATTGTATTTGTAATGTTTTTTTAATTTCTCGGTTTTTGTTTTAACCGATAATGAAGCTCTTTTTTTTTTTTGTTTCTCAAAAATAATTAATTGGTTTTTTTCATATGAATCCAAACTTGGTGTATCTAGATTTTGAATCTTACGACTTTGATTGATCCGATTTCGCCACTTTTGGGACATAAATTTAGACAAGCTAGTCTGAGATAAATCATATTGATAGTGGCTACTTAACCAGTTTTTCCATTCAGTCAGTTCTGCATTTCCATGTTCTTTATACTTTGATTCGAAATGAAATATTCCTTGTGTTCCAAAAAAATTCTTTATTCTCTCTTTAAGAAAAACAGATGTTCGAGAATATTGAAGGACAAATTTCAAGGGATATTTGTAAATACCAGGTCGTTGTGATAATTTGTAAAATACATATGCTTGTGACAAGGAAACTATCTCACAAAAAGTCTTTGAATTTTTATTACCAATATTAGAGAACTTCTTTTTTATAGTCAAAATCCAATTCATTGGATTTTCATCAATTCCTTCGTGATTTGTTTGCTTAAAGTAACTGTATGTATCAAGAATTCTTTTTTTGAATTGAAGTAATTCAAGACACATTTCGACAATATGGTTCGAAATATGAATGAGAATTTGAGAAAAAAGACTTTCAATGAACAATACCAAAAAAACGCGACCTTTCCTTATTAATCTCATATTTCTTCTTTTTACTATTTGCCAAAGGTTTTTTGAGGAGTCTACTCTTTTCTTAGCAAAACTCGCCTCGCTAGGACTAATATTTCTATCGGGTATTAAAAATTTGGTTTTCTTGTCGTTTGTTATTTTTTCAATTTGATTTCGAATTGTACTTGTCCTATCAGACAGATCCTTTATTTTTTGTTCTGTAAGTGAAGATTTTGTCCAAGCCATCGATGGAATTCGACTAGACGATTCATCAAAAATCTGATTCCTTATTAGAAAATTTTTATTTTTTTGAGTTTCATTCAATTCATACCCTTCCCCCACTCCAAATTTGTTATTTAGATTTCCTTTTTCAAGTTGTTTGATTTTGATAAACGGATCTAGAATCCATTTTGCCTTTTTTGTTAACAATTGAAAACTTTTTTTTTTCGCTTCTCTAATTCGTTTTTCAAATTCTTTATAAATAGGTTCAAGAGGATGAGGTTCTTCTCGGGTAGCACCAAACGGCCTTTCCGTTTCCATTCCCCAGGTTGTTAAAAAAGAAGATTTTTCTTTTTTTCTTTTCTTTTGCATTGGCTCTTTCCGTTTCTGATGGGGTCCTAGTTGAAAACTGTACCGAAGACGGAAAGGGAAGAGGATTCTTATCTGCATACCGTCTGTTAACCAATTTTGCGGAAATTCTGTTTCGGATATTGTAACACCATTGTGAGTACATTTAACATGAATTTCTCTGCCCCACGCCTTCCAATCTTCGTCCCAATCTTTGTACCACTCGGGGAATTGTTGGGGGAATTGAAATGGAAATAATAGAAAAAGGCTAAAGTTTTTGGCTATAATCAATGAGGGTAATACAATATATTTTCTAAGAATTGAGTGAGCTAGTAATAAATACCCCCTTACTGCGTGCGCATACGGAGTCCTATCCCATAGTTCTGCTATTTCTAGTCGCTCCTCCTCCGCGTTCTCCCTTTTTTCAGCTTCGGCCTCTGGCCCGTCCTCCCTTTCTTGTGCTTCGCCCCCCCTTTCTTGCGTCTTGTCCTCTCCTTTTTGTGCCTCGTCTTCCTCGTACTCCCAAATTTGCACTTCCGCGCCTTTTCCTATCCAATTCCTAAAGATCCTAAAGATTGGATTCAGAAAGATTGGATTCAGAATTTTCAGCATTGGGGAGAAAATTGTGTCTATTCTGTCCAAAAAAAGTGGGGAATGAAGATTTGTTTGAAATAGTTTCCAAGCAACTGTTTTACGTCTTTGAGCGCGTACGGAGCCTTTGATTAAATCTCGATTAAAATCCGATTGTTTCGAATAACGTATTAAAATATCCGTAGTATCCTGATCCTTCTCATCATATTCCTCTGCCTCCCCCCGCTTCGTATAATAATCCTTCCAATCAAAAATAAATATATTTTTGAAGGTTCTTGAAATAATCTGAGACCAGTCTGGGTCTTCTTCCGCCAGGTTCATTTCCGTCGAATCGTCAAGCAATTGATATGTCCATCGAGGAACTTTTTTCACAATTTCGTTTAGGTCAAGTCGTTCCTTTTTTATGGTTTTTTGAATTGTTTGGTCTTTTGGTTCAGTTGTACTTGCACCCAATAAATATTGCACTTGATTTTCCGAATCCATTTTTCCTTGATCTGAAAATACTGATTGTGCCTCAAATGGATCTAGTTTTTGTTCAAATTCTTGGTAATCGTGGAAAAGGGTACCATGAAACTTGTTTATCCACATTTTTTCGTTAGAATCCCCCGCAGGGGTAATTAAATAATCATTTTCCTTCTCATTTGCCTTCTTATTTGCCTTTTCCTTCTCATTTTCCTTCTTATTTTCCTTTTTCTTCTTATTTGCCTTTTCCTTCTCATTTTCCTTCTTAACGCTTGGGGGTAATTTGGAGGTTGTTCCGCGAAAGGGCCCATTCAAAAAAGAATCGTACCTTTTAGGCAAGCATTCTTGTGCAGTCTCATCATTACATAATCGAGTCCTTTTTTCGAGTACATCCAAATCAAGAGATCCCCTTTTTAGAGCGTCAATTCGATGGAAAAGGTCGTTGCTCAGGCTAGCTCTTTTTTGTTCATTGGTATAAATCCAATGATTATCCAATTCCTCAGAGGGGAGTTTTTCTGGTAGGTACAAAAACCCCTTTCTTTCTATCATTTCAAAAAAGGTTGACAAACTTGGTGGATATGTAAAAGAGATTCTTTGTTTTCCATCACTTCGGCATGTATAAAAAAAATAGTCTGACATTTCAGTTCTTAGAGCCTTTTGAAATCCATCCGTTTTTATATATCGCAATGGTCGATTCCATCGGTTATAGTCGAAAAGAAAAGTTACAAGAGCCATTTCTGAACGGAAGAAGTCTTTCTTTTCTTTCAGTTTTTCATCTAGGTTGTTCGAATCTTCCGAAAAAAGGGAAAGGTCTGCCTCGGCGGATCTTTCTTGCCCCTGTTTGGAAGTTGTGTCTATTTCTATATCTGTTTCGTCCGCACGTTGGCCCCTTTCTACCGTTGCCAAGGTTTTTTTTTTTTTCTTTTTTTTATCCTCGGTCCTATTAAGTGACGGAATTCTGCCTAAATAGTAGACACAGGAGAGAAATAATAGAATGGTGAAGATTCGCTCCAGAGAATGTCGAAAGTCTGCCATACGGTACCTATTCAATCTAATAGAACGATTTTGTCGTATCCAGAACAATATCAACTCAAAACCTTTCATGCACAAAATGTGACCAATGAACCAACCAACAAAACTACTTGTTAAAAATAACATCTTGTTGTTGCATCGAAACATATAAATACTGATTACTCGGGGTAAGGTCGAACTCGGCAAAACGAAATGGTTGAATAGTGGAAAAATGATATTAGTAAGGAATACATATTGAGTGTATAAATTACGCATTGCATTTCTAGTGGTCGCTACCGAATCAAAAAATTCTTTGTCATTGCGCCAAAAGAAATAAACCAAAAGATAGAGTAGACTTAGGATAGTTATTGTATGAGGTCTACCCAATGCTAGATGGAGAGGTGCATAATAGATCGATATGAACATGATGAGCTGCCCCATCAGAAAACCAGTTGTTGCGGATACATCCTTCTCGCTTCCTTCTTCCATAACCCGAGCTCGGAGAAGCAAGAGATATGAGGGCCCTATGGTCCCTGCAGTCAGAAATCCATAAAAGAGTCCGGCCACAACAACAGAATTGCTTATCTGCATACATAACCGGGCTAGAGTCGCTAGTCGAAATATTGTTACCATGGCATTCTCCTCTTTTTTTTTCGTTAAGAAATCTTTTTACGTTGAGTATAGATATAGCAAGCTATAGAATAAGACAGTTCGGAGAATTTTCTCTCACTATTTCCACTTACCTTTACTCAATCGCATAAGATTTCCATAATATTAATATTTTCTTTCTTATCTATTATCCAAATCGACTCAAAATAGATTTGATGTAATGAAAAATAGATTGGATGGAATAGTCTATCTTTCTTGCCGTCTGTTCTACCTCCCTCAGAAAGCGGATACCGAGCTGTAAAAAAAGCTCAATATTCAGCACGAGAAACAGTGCCAAAAGTCTTTCTACGAATCCGCAGAAACTAACCAAAAGTTTCAAATGAAAGAGAACTACCATATTGGGCTAAGCGCATTTTGAACTGAATCAAACCTTTGACCCAAATTAGAGAATCACAGATTTTCTTTTTCAAGGGTCCAACAAAATGTCCTTTTGTCATTATGACGACGGCGGTCAGAAAGACATAAACGACAACAACGGAAATACTTATCTGCATACATAACCGGTCTAGAGTCGCTAGTCGAAATATTGTTACCATGGCATTCTCCTCTTTTTTTTTCGTTAAGAAATCTTTTTACGTTGAGTATAGATATAGCAAGCTATAGAATAAGACAGTTCGGAGAATTTTCTCTCACTATTTCCACTTACCTTTACTCAATCGCATAAGATTTCCATAATATTAATATTTTCTTTCTTATCTATTATCCAAATCGACTCAAAATAGATTTGATGTAATGAAAAATAGATTGGATGGAATAGTCTATCTTTCTTGCCGTCTCTTCTACCTCCCTAAGAAAGCGGATACCGAGCTGTAAAAAAAGCTCAATATTCAGCACGAGAAACAGTGCCAAAAGTCTTTCTACGAATCCGCAGAAACTAACCAAAAGTTTCAAATGAAAGAGAACTACCTTTACAAAGTAAAGTCCTTTGTTGGATCTTACAGAAGAAAGAGATTGTAATTCATAGAAACAGGCCATTACATTCCACCAGCCATATTGGGCTAAGCGCATTTTGAACTGAATCAAACCTTTGACCCAAATTAGAGAATCACAGATTTTCTTTTTCAAGGGTCCAACAAAATGTCCTTTTGTCATTATGACGACGGCGGTCAGAAAGACATAAACGACAACAACGGAAATACTTATCTGCATACATAACCGGTCTAGAGTCGCTAGTCGAAATATTGTTACCATGGCATTCTCCTCTTTTTTTTTCGTTAAGAAATCTTTTTACGTTGAGTATAGATATAGCAAGCTATAGAATAAGACAGTTCGGAGAATTTTCTCTCACTATTTCCACTTACCTTTACTCAATCGCATAAGATTTCCATAATATTAATATTTTCTTTCTTATCTATTATCCAAATCGACTCAAAATAGATTTGATGTAATGAAAAATAGATTGGATGGAATAGTCTATCTTTCTTGCCGTCTGTTCTACCTCCCTCAGAAAGCGGATACCGAGCTGTAAAAAAAGCTCAATATTCAGCACGAGAAACAGTGCCAAAAGTCTTTCTACGAATCCGCAGAAACTAACCAAAAGTTTCAAATGAAAGAGAACTACCTTTACAAAGTAAAGTCCTTTGTTGGATCTTACAGAAGAAAGAGATTGTAATTCATAGAAACAGGCCATTACATTCCACCAGCCATATTGGGCTAAGCGCATTTTGAACTGAATCAAACCTTTGACCTACCCTAGTTGCCTTTTTCCTTTTGCCAAAGTCGCCAAAAATTCCATTTTTTCATCCTTTTCCTTTCTTTTATTATTTATTTTTTTATTAATATTAATTATTTATTGGAGAAATATAGAATAATGAATTAATCTTTGTTTTTTTATTGATCCAGGTTTCAATATGTCTCGTCTTTAGAATGGCAATCCATAAATAGAAAAATCCTTTCGTTCTCCTCTGCTATACTTACTAATAACAACTAATAAACAATTAATAAACAATAAAATAAAAAAGGGAATTTTTTATTTTATTGTTTTTTATTTTATTGTTTTATTTTTATGATGAAAAAATGGAATTTTTGGCGACTTTGGCAAAAGGAAAAAGGCAACTAGGGTAGGTCAAAGGTTTGATTCAGTTCAAAATGCGCTTAGCCCAATATGGCTGGTGGAATGTAATGGCCTGTTTCTATGAATTACAATCTCTTTCTTCTGTAAGATCCAACAAAGGACTTTACTTTGTAAAGGTAGTTCTCTTTCATTTGAAACTTTTGGTTAGTTTCTGCGGATTCGTAGAAAGACTTTTGGCACTGTTTCTCGTGCTGAATATTGAGCTTTTTTTACAGCTCGGTATCCGCTTTCTGAGGGAGGTAGAACAGACGGCAAGAAAGATAGACTATTCCATCCAATCTATTTTTCATTACATCAAATCTATTTTGAGTCGATTTGGATAATAGATAAGAAAGAAAATATTAATATTATGGAAATCTTATGCGATTGAGTAAAGGTAAGTGGAAATAGTGAGAGAAAATTCTCCGAACTGTCTTATTCTATAGCTTGCTATATCTATACTCAACGTAAAAAGATTTCTTAACGAAAAAAAAAGAGGAGAATGCCATGGTAACAATATTTCGACTAGCGACTCTAGACCGGTTATGTATGCAGATAAGTATTTCCGTTGTTGTCGTTTATGTCTTTCTGACCGCCGTCGTCATAATGACAAAAGGACATTTTGTTGGACCCTTGAAAAAGAAAATCTGTGATTCTCTAATTTGGGTCAAAGGTTTGATTCAGTTCAAAATGCGCTTAGCCCAATATGGCTGGTGGAATGTAATGGCCTGTTTCTATGAATTACAATCTCTTTCTTCTGTAAGATCCAACAAAGGACTTTACTTTGTAAAGGTAGTTCTCTTTCATTTGAAACTTTTGGTTAGTTTCTGCGGATTCGTAGAAAGACTTTTGGCACTGTTTCTCGTGCTGAATATTGAGCTTTTTTTACAGCTCGGTATCCGCTTTCTTAGGGAGGTAGAAGAGACGGCAAGAAAGATAGACTATTCCATCCAATCTATTTTTCATTACATCAAATCTATTTTGAGTCGATTTGGATAATAGATAAGAAAGAAAATATTAATATTATGGAAATCTTATGCGATTGAGTAAAGGTAAGTGGAAATAGTGAGAGAAAATTCTCCGAACTGTCTTATTCTATAGCTTGCTATATCTATACTCAACGTAAAAAGATTTCTTAACGAAAAAAAAAGAGGAGAATGCCATGGTAACAATATTTCGACTAGCGACTCTAGACCGGTTATGTATGCAGATAAGTATTTCCGTTGTTGTCGTTTATGTCTTTCTGACCGCCGTCGTCATAATGACAAAAGGACATTTTGTTGGACCCTTGAAAAAGAAAATCTGTGATTCTCTAATTTGGGTCAAAGGTTTGATTCAGTTCAAAATGCGCTTAGCCCAATATGGTAGTTCTCTTTCATTTGAAACTTTTGGTTAGTTTCTGCGGATTCGTAGAAAGACTTTTGGCACTGTTTCTCGTGCTGAATATTGAGCTTTTTTTACAGCTCGGTATCCGCTTTCTGAGGGAGGTAGAACAGACGGCAAGAAAGATAGACTATTCCATCCAATCTATTTTTCATTACATCAAATCTATTTTGAGTCGATTTGGATAATAGATAAGAAAGAAAATATTAATATTATGGAAATCTTATGCGATTGAGTAAAGGTAAGTGGAAATAGTGAGAGAAAATTCTCCGAACTGTCTTATTCTATAGCTTGCTATATCTATACTCAACGTAAAAAGATTTCTTAACGAAAAAAAAAGAGGAGAATGCCATGGTAACAATATTTCGACTAGCGACTCTAGCCCGGTTATGTATGCAGATAAGCAATTCTGTTGTTGTGGCCGGACTCTTTTATGGATTTCTGACTGCAGGGACCATAGGGCCCTCATATCTCTTGCTTCTCCGAGCTCGGGTTATGGAAGAAGGAAGCGAGAAGGATGTATCCGCAACAACTGGTTTTCTGATGGGGCAGCTCATCATGTTCATATCGATCTATTATGCACCTCTCCATCTAGCATTGGGTAGACCTCATACAATAACTATCCTAAGTCTACTCTATCTTTTGGTTTATTTCTTTTGGCGCAATGACAAAGAATTTTTTGATTCGGTAGCGACCACTAGAAATGCAATGCGTAATTTATACACTCAATATGTATTCCTTACTAATATCATTTTTCCACTATTCAACCATTTCGTTTTGCCGAGTTCGACCTTACCCCGAGTAATCAGTATTTATATGTTTCGATGCAACAACAAGATGTTATTTTTAACAAGTAGTTTTGTTGGTTGGTTCATTGGTCACATTTTGTGCATGAAAGGTTTTGAGTTGATATTGTTCTGGATACGACAAAATCGTTCTATTAGATTGAATAGGTACCGTATGGCAGACTTTCGACATTCTCTGGAGCGAATCTTCACCATTCTATTATTTCTCTCCTGTGTCTACTATTTAGGCAGAATTCCGTCACTTAATAGGACCGAGGATAAAAAAAAGAAAAAAAAAAAAACCTTGGCAACGGTAGAAAGGGGCCAACGTGCGGACGAAACAGATATAGAAATAGACACAACTTCCAAACAGGGGCAAGAAAGATCCGCCGAGGCAGACCTTTCCCTTTTTTCGGAAGATTCGAACAACCTAGATGAAAAACTGAAAGAAAAGAAAGACTTCTTCCGTTCAGAAATGGCTCTTGTAACTTTTCTTTTCGACTATAACCGATGGAATCGACCATTGCGATATATAAAAACGGATGGATTTCAAAAGGCTCTAAGAACTGAAATGTCAGACTATTTTTTTTATACATGCCGAAGTGATGGAAAACAAAGAATCTCTTTTACATATCCACCAAGTTTGTCAACCTTTTTTGAAATGATAGAAAGAAAGGGGTTTTTGTACCTACCAGAAAAACTCCCCTCTGAGGAATTGGATAATCATTGGATTTATACCAATGAACAAAAAAGAGCTAGCCTGAGCAACGACCTTTTCCATCGAATTGACGCTCTAAAAAGGGGATCTCTTGATTTGGATGTACTCGAAAAAAGGACTCGATTATGTAATGATGAGACTGCACAAGAATGCTTGCCTAAAAGGTACGATTCTTTTTTGAATGGGCCCTTTCGCGGAACAACCTCCAAATTACCCCCAAGCGTTAAGAAGGAAAATGAGAAGGAAAAGGCAAATAAGAAGAAAAAGGAAAATAAGAAGGAAAATGAGAAGGAAAAGGCAAATAAGAAGGCAAATGAGAAGGAAAATGATTATTTAATTACCCCTGCGGGGGATTCTAACGAAAAAATGTGGATAAACAAGTTTCATGGTACCCTTTTCCACGATTACCAAGAATTTGAACAAAAACTAGATCCATTTGAGGCACAATCAGTATTTTCAGATCAAGGAAAAATGGATTCGGAAAATCAAGTGCAATATTTATTGGGTGCAAGTACAACTGAACCAAAAGACCAAACAATTCAAAAAACCATAAAAAAGGAACGACTTGACCTAAACGAAATTGTGAAAAAAGTTCCTCGATGGACATATCAATTGCTTGACGATTCGACGGAAATGAACCTGGCGGAAGAAGACCCAGACTGGTCTCAGATTATTTCAAGAACCTTCAAAAATATATTTATTTTTGATTGGAAGGATTATTATACGAAGCGGGGGGAGGCAGAGGAATATGATGAGAAGGATCAGGATACTACGGATATTTTAATACGTTATTCGAAACAATCGGATTTTAATCGAGATTTAATCAAAGGCTCCGTACGCGCTCAAAGACGTAAAACAGTTGCTTGGAAACTATTTCAAACAAATCTTCATTCCCCACTTTTTTTGGACAGAATAGACACAATTTTCTCCCCAATGCTGAAAATTCTGAATCCAATCTTTCTGAATCCAATCTTTAGGATCTTTAGGAATTGGATAGGAAAAGGCGCGGAAGTGCAAATTTGGGAGTACGAGGAAGACGAGGCACAAAAAGGAGAGGACAAGACGCAAGAAAGGGGGGGCGAAGCACAAGAAAGGGAGGACGGGCCAGAGGCCGAAGCTGAAAAAAGGGAGAACGCGGAGGAGGAGCGACTAGAAATAGCAGAACTATGGGATAGGACTCCGTATGCGCACGCAGTAAGGGGGTATTTATTACTAGCTCACTCAATTCTTAGAAAATATATTGTATTACCCTCATTGATTATAGCCAAAAACTTTAGCCTTTTTCTATTATTTCCATTTCAATTCCCCCAACAATTCCCCGAGTGGTACAAAGATTGGGACGAAGATTGGAAGGCGTGGGGCAGAGAAATTCATGTTAAATGTACTCACAATGGTGTTACAATATCCGAAACAGAATTTCCGCAAAATTGGTTAACAGACGGTATGCAGATAAGAATCCTCTTCCCTTTCCGTCTTCGGTACAGTTTTCAACTAGGACCCCATCAGAAACGGAAAGAGCCAATGCAAAAGAAAAGAAAAAAAGAAAAATCTTCTTTTTTAACAACCTGGGGAATGGAAACGGAAAGGCCGTTTGGTGCTACCCGAGAAGAACCTCATCCTCTTGAACCTATTTATAAAGAATTTGAAAAACGAATTAGAGAAGCGAAAAAAAAAAGTTTTCAATTGTTAACAAAAAAGGCAAAATGGATTCTAGATCCGTTTATCAAAATCAAACAACTTGAAAAAGGAAATCTAAATAACAAATTTGGAGTGGGGGAAGGGTATGAATTGAATGAAACTCAAAAAAATAAAAATTTTCTAATAAGGAATCAGATTTTTGATGAATCGTCTAGTCGAATTCCATCGATGGCTTGGACAAAATCTTCACTTACAGAACAAAAAATAAAGGATCTGTCTGATAGGACAAGTACAATTCGAAATCAAATTGAAAAAATAACAAACGACAAGAAAACCAAATTTTTAATACCCGATAGAAATATTAGTCCTAGCGAGGCGAGTTTTGCTAAGAAAAGAGTAGACTCCTCAAAAAACCTTTGGCAAATAGTAAAAAGAAGAAATATGAGATTAATAAGGAAAGGTCGCGTTTTTTTGGTATTGTTCATTGAAAGTCTTTTTTCTCAAATTCTCATTCATATTTCGAACCATATTGTCGAAATGTGTCTTGAATTACTTCAATTCAAAAAAAGAATTCTTGATACATACAGTTACTTTAAGCAAACAAATCACGAAGGAATTGATGAAAATCCAATGAATTGGATTTTGACTATAAAAAAGAAGTTCTCTAATATTGGTAATAAAAATTCAAAGACTTTTTGTGAGATAGTTTCCTTGTCACAAGCATATGTATTTTACAAATTATCACAACGACCTGGTATTTACAAATATCCCTTGAAATTTGTCCTTCAATATTCTCGAACATCTGTTTTTCTTAAAGAGAGAATAAAGAATTTTTTTGGAACACAAGGAATATTTCATTTCGAATCAAAGTATAAAGAACATGGAAATGCAGAACTGACTGAATGGAAAAACTGGTTAAGTAGCCACTATCAATATGATTTATCTCAGACTAGCTTGTCTAAATTTATGTCCCAAAAGTGGCGAAATCGGATCAATCAAAGTCGTAAGATTCAAAATCTAGATACACCAAGTTTGGATTCATATGAAAAAAACCAATTAATTATTTTTGAGAAACAAAAAAAAAAAAGAGCTTCATTATCGGTTAAAACAAAAACCGAGAAATTAAAAAAACATTACAAATACAATCTTTTATCACATAAATATATTAATTATGGAGAACGAAAGGATTTTTCTATTTATGGATTGCCATTACAAGGAAATGAAGGTCACGGGATTTCCTCGAAGTACATCACGTATAAACCTGATTTTTTTTCTATCCGGAGATATAGTAGAAAAAATTCGGATAGAAAATATTTGGATTGGCAAATCATCTGTTTTCTAAAGACGAGACATATTGAGACCTGGATCAATAAAAAAACGAAGATTGCGACTCATTATTCTCCAATAATTAATACAATTGATAAAAAAGATCTTTTTTATTATGCGATTCATAAACAAGTCAAGTCATCCCAAAACCAAAATGAATCCCAAAACAAACATGAATCCCAAAACCAAAATGAATCCCAAAACCAAAATGAATCCCAAAACCAAAATAAAATAAAAAACCATCCTTTTGACTGGATGGGAATGAATAAAGCAAGACTAACTCAAACTCAGCGCAGTAAGAAATCGATTTATGAAAAATATAGGATGAACCCGTGGATCATACCAATCAAATTACTTATTTTCGAGTTTAATAACAATCAAAACATCCATGAGAGTCGTGAAAAAAAAAATACCAAAGAAAAAAAAGAAGAAAAAGAAAAAAAGGATCTTGAATTAGAGAATCAAGAAGAAAAAAAATCGCCTGGCCAAGAAAATCCTAGATTAAATCGACCAACCCAAGGGAAGCCTAATCAACCAAACCAAGGGAAGACTAATCAACCAAATCAACAACAAGATGTTAAACAAGAGTCTGGCGCATCAGACATTGAAAAAGAGAAACAGAAGAAAAAGCAAGGGAAGAAGAAGTGGAAACCACTAACCGACCTAGACATCTTCCTGAAAAAGAATAGTTACGTGGGTTTTCAGTTGACATGGACCAATCGTTTTGAGGAAAATGTAATCACTGTTATCAATATCTCTAGTTTCCTGCTTAGGATGAGAGATCCAAGGGAACTGGCTATATCCTTTTTTCGAAGAAAAGAAATGCCTCTGTTGATTCTAAAGTATCAGAAACCTAAACTGACTCTGGAAAGTGAATCTGAACTGACTCTGGAAAGTGAATCTGAACTGACTCTGGAAAGTGAACCTGAACTGACTCTGGAAAGTGAACTTAAACCTACTCTGGAAAGTGAACTTAAACCTACTCTGGAAAGTGAACTTAAACCTACTCTGGAAAGTGAACTTAAACCTACTCTGGAAAGTGAACTTAAACCTACTCTGGAAAGTGAACTTAAACCTACTCTGGAAAGTGAACTTAAACCTACTCTGGAAAGTGAACTTAAGCTTACTCTGGAAAGTGAACCTGCACCTCCAATTCTATTTCCTAAAGCACTAAACAGTGGAGAAATACTAATCAAACTAGTTCGTATACCTAGAAAATGGGATGGTCCATTAATTATGTATCAAACCATAGCTATTTCACTGATCTATAAGAATAAACACCCAATTACTATTAATAGAAAAACGAATCGAAAATGCCAAGAAAAACAAACTGTTGATAGGAATGATTTTTCTGAATTCATTACAAAAACAAAACAGGAAAAGATGGTTGGTAATATAGATGCAAATCGTTCTGATTTGCTTGTTCCTGAAAACATTTCATCTCCTAGACGTCGTAGAGAATTGCGAATTCTAATTTGTTTGAATTCCGGGAAGGGAAATCCAGATGTTGTGGGTAAAAAGAAAGTATTTTGCAACGAGAACAACGTAAGGAACTGTAGTCCACTTTTAACTAATAGTAAGCATCTTGATATAGATACAACTCAATTCATTAAATTGAAAGTTTTTCTTTGGCCAAATTACCGATTAGAAGATTTAGCTTGTATGAATCGCTATTGGTTTGATACTAGTAATGGTAGCCGTTTCAGTATGTTAAGGATCCAGATGTATCCACGCTTGAGAATTGGTTGATGATATACTTATCATAAGATATCTTTCTAACAGGTCAAAATAGAAACTCGAGGTATTCCTTGTATGCTATCACAACTTACCCTCTCTTTTTGTGCCTTTAGTGGGCCTAGTAGTTCCAGCAATTGCAATGGCGTCTTTATCTCTTCATCTTCAAAAGAACAAGATTCTCTCGATCCGATGGAAGCAAATCCCATCGAGGTCTTGAAAGACCTGCACTTGATCACAATAGCCATTTTTGAAATTAGGGTACAAGATACAGCTTCCTCCGAACACATACATAAGATCTCTTTCTTATGTATGTGGAACCGTGAGCTGTGGATCAATGCATTCAGTGCATTTTCAGTAGAGCTAGTTTCCATTTCAAATCGATCCGCGGATGTCTGAAACCGAAACACAAGGATCTCTATTTATGAAAATTTACATAGTGAAATCCGATGAAGCAGATTCTTTTTTTGATCTTATCTAATCAATTGGATGACTGATTCCTCAAGGTTCCCATAATAGAATAATGGGGCTATGAGAGTTACTTTAGATAGAGTTGTGGAATATGTTACAAGATACAGTTTCCTCCGAACACATACATAAGAGCTTTTCTCTTTCTTATGTATGTGGAACCGTGATCTGTGGATATGGGTTTCGCGGTTTTGTGGGTGGAGAATTATACGTTACTATGCATAGACGAATCCAATTTCAAATTGGATTGATTATTAATTAAATCAACATTAGTGTGTATTGTATCCCAAATGAAAATGAATGTCATTATTTTTATTGATTGGTCAAATCGATATCTGTAATCTGTAGAAACTTAAAATAAAATAAGGAGGGGAGGGAGAAGGACTCTTTTTATGGTAAAAAGTACATTCATTTCAGTTATTTCGCAAGAAGAAAACAAGGGGTCTGTTGAATTTCAAGTATTCAGTTTCACCAATAAACTAAAGAAAGTAACTTCACATTTGAAATTACACAAAAAAGATTATTTATCTCAGAGAGGTCTACAGAAAACTCTGGGAAAACGTCAACGGTTGCTAACGTATTTGTCAAATAAAAATAGAGTACGTTATAAAGAATTAATAGATCAGTTGGATATTCGGGAGTTAAAAACTCGTTAAGTTAAGTGATAAGTTAATTGGAAGAGCCCTTGTAGCATTATTTGATTTTTCAGAGCTCGAATTTTGATGAACTCTATTTCGTTTTCAGCAATTCATAGAATACTGATCCTGAATCGGGGAAAACGCATATGAATGTACCGACTACAAAAAAAGACCTCATGATAGTCAATATGGGTCCTCACCACCCATCAATGCATGGCGTTCTTCGCCTCATCATTACTCTCGACGGTGAAAATGTTATTTACTGTGAACCTATATTGGGTTATTTACACAGAGGGATGGAAAAAATTGCGGAAAACCGAACAATTATACAATATCTACCTTATGTAACACGTTGGGATTATTTAGCGACTATGTTTACAGAGGCAATAACAGTAAACGCCCCAGAACGTTTGGGAAATATTCAAGTACCTAAAAGAGCTAGCTATATCAGAGTCATTATGTTGGAATTGAGTCGGATAGCTTCTCATCTGTTATGGCTCGGCCCTTTTATGGCAGATATTGGTGGGCAGACGCCTTTCTTCTATATTTTCAGAGAGAGAGAATTGATATATGATCTATTCGAAGCTGCCACAGGTATGCGACTGATGCATAATTTTTTTCGTATCGGAGGAATCGCTGCTGATTTACCTCATGGTTGGGTAGATAAATGTTTGGATTTCTGTGAGTATTTTTTAACAGGAATTGCTGAATATCAAAAGCTTATTACGCGGAATCCTATTTTTTTGGGCCGAGTTGAAGGAGTGGGCATTGTTAGTGGGGAGGAAGCCATAAATTGGGGTTTATCTGGGCCAATGCTACGGGCTTCCGGACTCCAATGGGATCTTCGTAAAATTGATCATTATGAGTGTTATGATGAATTTGATTGGGAAGTACAATGGCAAAAAGAGGGGGATTCATTAGCCCGTTATTTCGTCCGAATCAGTGAAATGATGGAATCCATAAAAATGATTCAACAAGCTCTAGAAGGACTTCCTGGGGGGCCCTATGAGAATTTAGAAGTCCGGCGCTTTGGCAGAGAAAGGGATTCAGAGTGGAATGATTTTGAATATCGATTCATTAGTAAAAAACCATCTCCGGCTTTTGAATTGTTGAAACAAGAGCTTTATATGAGAGTGGAGGCTCCAAAGGGAGAATTGGGAATTTTTCTGATAGGGGATCAGAGTCTTTTTCCCTGGAGATGGAAAATTCGTCCACCGGGTTTTCTCAATTTGCAAATTCTTCCTCAGCTAGTTAAAAGAATGAAATTGGCGGATATTATGACGATACTAGGGAGTATAGATATCATTATGGGAGAAGTTGATCGTTGAAATGATAATTGATACAACGGAAGTACGGGCTATTAATTCTTTTTCTCGATTGGAATCCTTAAAAGAGGTGTATGGACTCACACGCTTGCTTGTACCTATTTTTATTCCTCTATTTGGAATCACAATAGGGATATTCATAATTGTGTGGTTAGAAAGAAAAATATCTGCAGGAGTACAACAACGTATAGGACCTGAATACGCAGGTCCTTTTGGAATTCTGCAAGCTCTAGCCGATGGGACAAAACTCCTTTTTAAAGAGGATCTTCTACCATCTAGAGGAGATATTCGTTTATTTAGTCTCGGACCGTCCATAGCAGTTATATCCATTTTACTAAGTTATTCAGTAATTCCTTTTAGCTACCGGCTTGTTCTAGCGGATCTCAGTATAGGTGTTTTTTTATGGATTGCTGTTTCAAGTATTGCTCCTTTTGGACTTCTTATGTCAGGATATGGTTCGAATAATAAATATTCCTTTTTAGGTGGTCTACGAGCTGCTGCTCAATCGATTAGTTATGAAATACCATTAACTCCATGTGTTTTATCCATATCTCTACGTGCGATTCGTTTGGACATGAGCTGTTACCTATTTCTTTGATTTCTAGGAAAGAAAGGAGTGAAATGGATTGAGTAGATATCTTCATTTTTTGATTCATCATTCCGGATAATGAATTCAATCAGATAAGTTCTATGAGTGAAACAAAACAGCTTATAAATTTGCAGTAAAAAGATGAAGTCTCATTCCCTATGTGCGAGAGTTAAGCATCCATAAGCATAATAAATTACCCCAAGATTAGTTGATTAGCAATCAGGGTTTGACGCGGTTAGAAAAGAGCAACTATATGGAGTTTTCACTATTGTCTGTCATAACGGGGTTTGGGCAAAAATGAGTGGGCGGTTAGGAATACTAAGGTACATAATGGATTCGTAATGGAGATAATCTAAGTTACCTAAATAGGTCTCTCCGCATAAAAGGAATTGGGGTGGGGGCTTTAAGTTAGTAGAAACGATCAAGCAGTACTTCCCCAGGATCCCGATCCTGAGTATGCTCCTACCCATTGGTTAAAGAAATGGCTATCAGAAACGAAGTAACCTTTTTTTAGAGCTTCCTTGTCTTTTTCTATGAAATGTGAAAGAAGAACCGGAACGAAAGAAATATGCAATAGAAAAGAAAAATACGAAATATTTGATCTATATTCATACAGAGAGAATTATTATCATGATTCCTGAACTAATGTAATGCCTAATCTTTTTTCGTAATCGAAAAAAGGTCGAAATTGATACAATGAGTATTTTCTTTTTATTGAAGGATTAAGGTATTACTGAACTAAGCGAAATTACATTTTTTGAAATTCGAAATATACATTAGAAATAGAAAGGGTGAGATCAATTCAGAAGCACCTTTTTGTTATTATAGCCGACAGAATTGGATTGGTATAATGTGGGACTCTTCGATCCATCTTTACTCTACCTACTCAACTACTATATTGAGAGAATAACGAGCCCGTCCTTAGATTTTTTTATGACGACCACCGAGGAGCCGTATGAGGTGAAAGTCTCATGTACGGTTCTGCAATAGCGATGGCAGCAGTGATGTTATCACCGACTATGATTATCTAACAGTTCAAGTACAGTTGAAATAGTTGAGGCACAGTCCAAATATGGTTTTTGGGGTTGGAATCTGTGGCGTCAACCTATAGGATTTACGGTTTTTCTAATTTCTTCCCTAGCCGAATGTGAAAGATTACCCTTTGATTTACCAGAAGCGGAGGAAGAATTAGTAGCAGGTTATCAAACCGAATATTCGGGTATCAAATTTGGTTTATTTTACGTTGCTTCCTATCTAAATCTACTAGTCTCTTCATTATTTGTAACAGTTCTTTACTTGGGCGGTTGGAATCCCTCTATTCCGTTCATATTCATTCCTCATTTTTTCCGAATAAATGAACTGAGTGGAGTCTTTGGAACAACAATTGGTATTTTCATTACATTAGCAAAAGCTTATTTGTTCCTGTTCATTTCTATCACAACAAGATGGACTTTGCCTAGGATGAGAATGGACCAATTATTAAATCTTGGGTGGAAATTTCTTTTACCTATTTCCCTCGGGAATCTATTATTGACAACTTCTTCCCAACTCCTTTCGCTGTAAAGACATAAGACATTCATTGTATTTTTGATTCATAAGTTTTCTTAAACAAGAGAAAGAAAATGTCAATTATTCATAGAGATTTACGATATGCTTCCTATGATAACTGGGTTCATGAATTATGGTCACCAAGCCGTAAGAGCTGCAAGGTATATCGGCCAAAGTTTCATAATTACCTTATCTCATACGAGTCGTTTACCTGTAACTATTCAATATCCCTATCAAAAATGGATTCCATCAGAGCGTTTCCGCGGTCGAATCCACTTTGAATTTGATAAATGCATTGCTTGTGAAGTATGTGTTCGTGTATGTCCTATAGATCTACCCACTGTTGATTGGAGATTGGAACCCGAAATTCGAAAGAAACGATTACTTAATTATAGTATTGATTTCGGAATATGTATATTTTGTGGTAATTGTGTCGAGTATTGTCCAACAAATTGTTTATCAATGACTGAGGAATATGAACTTTCTACTTATAATCGTCACGAATTGAATTATAATCAAATTGCCTTGGGTCGGTTACCAATGTCAGTAATTGGAGATTCCTTAATTCGAACTATTATGACTTCGACTCAAATCAAATAAAAAATGGGTAAACCGCTTGATTCAATTACCAATTACTCCAATTTCCGATTACTATTACTAAATACTAAAGGAGCAAATCTTCCATTCTGCTCGGCGAATAAGTAAAAGTCCTAGCTATTGATGTCAGATTCATTGCTCAGAATCATGTCTTGCAAAAATACATTATCCGTGATTTTTTCGAAATCTACATCTCTCTAAATTAAGAATATTTATTATATATCTAGAGAATTTCTATATCAACCCCCAATCTAGGATTGGATTCCATTCAGAGCATATCCTAAAAAGAGTCGGGTAACCTATTTTTTCCCGGTCTGGTCAAAAAGATCATGAACCATTTAAGCTTATTTCTCTATTATTTGCCATATAATGGATTTCACCGGACCAATACATGATTTTCTTTTAGTATTTTTGGGATCGGTTCTTCTATTAGGAGGTCTGGGAGTGGTATTACTTACCAATCCCATTTTTTCTGCCTTTTCCTTGGGGTTGGTTCTGGTTTGTATATCCCTATTCCATATTCCATCGAATTCCCATTTTGTAGCTGCTGCACAGCTCCTTATTTACGTGGGGGCCATAAATGTGTTAATCGTATTCGCTGTGATGTTCATGAATGATTCAGAATATTACAAGGATTTCGGTCTTTGGACCGTTGGAGAAGGAGTCACTTCCCTGGTTTGTACAAGTCTTTTTGTTTCACTAATTACTACTGTCCCAGATACTTCATGGTACGGTATTATTTGGACTACAAGATCAAACCAGATTTTAGAGCAGGATTTTGTAAATAATGGTCAACAAATTGGGACTCATTTATCAACAGATTTTTTTCTTCCCTTTGAACTCATTTCTATAATTCTTTTAGTTGCCTTAATAGGTGCAATTGTTATGGCACGTCAGTAATAAAAAGAAGGAGTTCGAATGAAAGAATTCTGTCCTCTCAAAAGACTTCCTTCTTATCACACCCATTTTCCTTCACTTCAATTCCATTTTTCTATTTTTCATGTATAAAATAGAAATGGTTTTAGTTCACTCTATTCTAGTACTAATACCTTCCTTTGTTCTGCACTTGTGAGATTCTAGTCAATAAAATGGATTAAGGTGGAGTTTTTGTTCCTATTGAAAGCAAATAAATCCAGATTGATAAGGGGTTGGTCAATGATGCTTGAACATGAGCTTGTTTTGAGTGCCTATTTATTTTCTATCGGTATTTATGGCTTGATCACAAGTCGAAATATGGTCAGAGCACTTATGTGTCTTGAGCTTATACTGAATGCGGTTAATTTGAATTTCGTAACATTTTCTGATTTCTTTGATAGTCGCCAATTAAAAGGAGACATTTTCGCGATTTTTGTGATAGCTATTGCAGGCGCTGAAGCCGCTATTGGACCTGCTATTGTTTCGTCAATTCATCGTAACAGAAAATCCACTCGTATCAATCAATCGAACTTGCTGAGTAAATAGCGGTAATCATCTAAATACTGAATAGAATATTCACCAATTCAAATTGGTATGTACGATAGAAACAAACATAGGCCCATGTTTGCTAAAACGTAATAAATTAAAGTATCTTGGACCGCTATCATGAGCAGATCCAGAAGTAGATTGATTCGAAATCAATTCTGGTAAACCCTCGATTCGTCTGGTGTCTACCATATATGATTCCTTTATGATTTTACTAGATCGAAAATTTATGACGTTCAAAAAGTGGATAGATACCATGTCACATTCAGTAAAGATTTATGATACATGTATAGGGTGTACTCAATGTGTGCGAGCCTGCCCCACAGATGTATTAGAAATGATACCTTGGGACGGATGTAAAGCTAAGCAAATAGCTTCTGCCCCAAGAACGGAAGACTGTGTAGGTTGTAAGAGGTGTGAATCCGCTTGTCCAACTGATTTCTTGAGTGTTCGGGTTTATTTATGGCATGAGACAACGCGAAGCATGGGGCTAGCTTATTGATACGTTCTAGAAAACTCTACTTGAACCCATTTTTTTCTCTTTACCGACAAAAACCCGTACTCGATCAAATTATTTCGAGCACGGGTTTTTTGGTCAATCAAAGTGTATCTTGTCTTTACCACGAATTCTTTTCCTTGGTTAACAATAATTGTGATTTTGCCGATATCCGCGGGTTCTTCCATTTTCTTTTTTCCTCATAGGGGAAATAAGATGATTCGGTGGTATACTCTATCTATATGCACAATAGACCTACTTCTAACGACCTATGCATTCTGTTATCATTTCCAATTTGACGATCCCTTAATCCAATTAGAACAGGATTTTAGATGGATCCATTTTTTGGATTTTCACTGGAGACTCGGAATCGATGGACTTTCCATCGGACCCGTTTTACTGACGGGATTCATCACTACTTTAGCGACTTTAGCGGCTCGGCCAGTGACTCGGGATTCACGATTGTTCCATTTCCTGATGTTAGCAATGTACAGCGGCCAAATAGGATCATTTTCTTCTCGAGATCTTTTACTTTTTTTTATCATGTGGGAGTTCGAATTAATTCCTGTTTACCTACTTCTATCCATGTGGGGAGGGAAGAAACGTTTGTACTCAGCTACAAAGTTTCTTTTGTACACTGCGGGGGGTTCTGTTTTTCTATTAATGGGAGTTCTGGGCATGGGTTTCTATGGTTCCAACGAAGCAACCTTACATTTTGAAACCTCAGCGAATCAATCGTATCCGGTGGCATTGGAAATACTATTCTATTTTGGATTTCTTATTACTTATGCTGTCAAATCACCGATTATACCCTTACATACATGGTTACCAGATACCCATGGGGAGGCACATTACAGTACATGTATGCTTCTAGCCGGAATCTTATTAAAAATGGGAGCGTATGGATTGGTTCGGATCAATATGGAATTCTTACCCCACGCTCATTCTATATTTTCTCCCTGGTTGATGATAATAGGTACAGTTCAAATAATCTATGCAGCTTCAACATCTCCTGGCCAACGCAATTTAAAAAAGAGAATAGCCTATTCTTCTGTATCTCATATGGGTTTTACAATTATAGGAATTGGTTCGATAACCGATACAGGACTAAATGGAGCCATTTTACAAATCATTTCTCACGGATTTATTGGTGGTGCGCTTTTTTTCTTGGCAGGAACGAGTTACGATAGAATACGTCTTGTTTATCTCGACGAAATGGGAGGAATAGCTATCCCAATGCCTAAAATATTTACAATGTTCAGTAGCTTCTCGATGGCTTCTCTTGCATTGCCGGGAATGAGTGGTTTTGTTGCCGAATTGGTAGTCTTTTTTGGAGTAATTACCAGTCCAAAATCTCTTTTAATGCCAAAAATACTCATTACTTTTGTAATGGCAATTGGAATGATAGTAACTCCTATTTATTCATTATCTATGTCACGCCAGATGTTCTATGGATACAAGCAATTTCCCGCCCCAAACTCTTCTTTTTTGGATTCTGGACCACGAGAACTTTTTGTTTCGATCTGTATCTTTCTACCCGTAATAGGGATTGGTATTTATCCGGATTTCCTTCTCTCACTATCCGTTGACAAGGTAGAAGCTATCCTATCGAATTACTTTTATAGATAAGATAGTTTTCATGAATAAGATAGAAAATAATGCTATGATTTCAAAAACCATTCGCTGGACAATGAAAAAAAAGAAGTCTTCTTTTTCCTTATCTTAAGGAAAAAGAAAATGAAGTCCATTCGAATCAGATACGTTTGGAGTTTTTGAGAACCATTTGCATCCAGTAGTGATTCAAATGGTTCTCAAAAACTCACACAAACTTCAGACTATGTTCCTCTAGATTGGGTCGCTTCTTCAATTTGATGTTAATGTGAATGAGCCATAACTATGTAATCCTATTCCTAATAGATTGACCCCAAAATAACATATCCAAATTATAAGAAATCCAAGAGAAGCCACAATTGCGGAATTCGTGCCTTGAACATTTTGATTTGTTCTCATATGTAAATAAATTGCAAATAGGGTCCAAGTAATAAATGCCCAAGTTTCCTTGGGATCCCAATTCCAATATGACCCCCATGCCTCATTAGCCCATACCGCGCCCGAAAGAATACCTATGGTTAAAAAGAGAAACCCTAGACTAATGACACGATAACTCCAACGATCCAATTGCTGAATCAACTGATACATGTGATAATTTCTAAATGAAAGAAAAAAAGTGTTTCGTAAAACACTGCCTCTTTCATTTGCGTATTGGATCTCATCAAAAACAAATGACCCTGTTAATAAATGATTTCTTTTGCCAAAAATATCTATGCGTGTTCGAAATGTAATGACTAGAAGCGCTACTGAGAATAACGAGCCGCATAAAAGAGCTGCATAGCTCAATACCATCATACTTACGTGCATCATTAACCACTGAGATTGGAGAGCAGGTACTAATATTGTGGATTGATGCATTTCTGATAAAAGACCAGAAGTAACAAAGCCTTGAGTCAAAATAGTACTTGGCGCGGTTATTGCGCTTAAATGGGTTTTTTGATTCCTAAAATGTGGAACCATATGAATAATGGAAAAACCCCACGAAAGAAACATTACTGATTCATATAAATCACTTAAGGGGAAATGTCCCGAAGAAATCCAACGAGTAACTAACAATCCTGTTATACAGAAAAAGGTAGCTATCATGCCTTTTTCTGACGAATTAGAGAGTCCTAGCGTTTCGTAGACTAATAATAAGGTTAGTAAATAAATACTAATTACAATTGAAACGATCGAAAAAGAAATGTGAGTGAATATATGTTGTAAAGTCGAGAATATCATAAAAAAATCCTAAAATAAAAAAGAAAAGAGGGATCCTTCAAGACTGGAATGGAAATAAGGAATTCCATTCATTATTCATTATAATGATTTATTGTATCTCTTTTCGAAGATGCCGCCACTCGGACTCGAACCGAGATGCTCTAGCACTGCTTCCTAAGAGCAGCGTGTCTACCGATTTCACCATAGCGGCTTACTCGAAAACATAATAGCCCATCCATATTCAATCGTCGAGATTCTAAGGAGTCAATTCAATCAAATCTTTTTTAGGGAATCTCACAATCAATGAAAAAACACTCGTTTAAATTACTAATTGAACATTCAACAATCATTAGTATTGTGGGATCATTAGTATTGTGGGATCGTAGGGTGTTAGGTTTCACTTTCACAAAGAGCTTTCCATTGGTTTCACTTCGCCTGGCATGGAAATGCAGCAGTTGGAACTAGATAGTTCTGTCCTCTATCCAGGCATAGAACTAAAAGGTTTCAATCTTTCTCGGAATTTTAGCGTACTTCAAAAAAAGATTCTATATTTCTAAAGAAAAGAAAGCTCTCAAGATCTATATTCTATATATAGATATAGATCTTGATGGATTCCACAGCCCAAACATAGGACCCTTATTTTGACTACATATTAGGAATACATAATCCACAAAAATCCTTCCTAAAGGAAAAAGAAGACTTTTCTTTTCGTTAGTGTATTATGAAAAGTGAATCGATGAGGAAAATGACAACCCCCATCTCACAAATTAGAAAAACCTACTAAAAAGAAAGCGAAAACTTTGTATCTTGTCCTTCACTACTTCGTCAAAAAATGGAGAATACAGTAAGCAGAGGACTTCTTCTTCTGCATACCGCAATAACCAGTCCCGTCTCGTATTGATCCGTTGAAAAGAAAAATATGAGTGAATGGGAATCCTTCATTTTAGACATAACAATTCAGGGAGTCATATTGATTCAGATTCTTCCAAGACTTGGTTCTTTTTTTTTGTCGTACAAAAAACTTTTTGAATTCCCGGTAGAAAGAGATTTCGCTAATGAAAATGCTTTTCTCGCTGCCCAATACCCCTTTTTTTTCCAAATATTTTTACGAATACGCTTTTTTGACAGAGAAGTACGTTTCTTTGGAACCGCCATTCAAAAATGAGGAGGTTGCTCATTGTTTAGAGTTGGATGTGAAAGACATGTATTGTTCGGATTATTCTTTTTATTTTATTCTATTTATTCTCTAGATGATACTTCCTTGATAACATACTAATGGAGATATGCGTGCCTCGCATCGAATATTCCTAGGTAAAAAATGGGATAGGTTCTTTTTTATTTTAGGGGAACCTTTTTTACAAGATACAATATCCGAAGAAAGAAGAATTCCTACTGATTGGTACCTTTCTATCCGAACCCTCATTCGAATCTATATCGTAAGAAAGGTTTTCGAATTCCCCCTAAATACATTAGTTCCACTATAGTATAGCTCGTCCGGGGTCGCCGGGGAGCTCTCGTCCTGCCCCGCAGCGCTGGATTCTCCTTCGCCTGGCGCAGTGAGCCGGTTTCTTGAACCTATTGAGACCAGTTATCCCTCCAAAAGCCACTGCAAAGGCGCTGGCCACTTTTCCCAACCAATTATCCCACATGGTACGTACCCCCTCCCTTTTCCCGGTCAGTCCCTACCTAGACAGTAGGAAACTTTCAAAATAACCGGGAATTCTGAATAGCTAACACATTTGTCTTAGAATATGCCGGGTGGATCCTGCCACGGAAGCCCGAAATCTTGTTCTTCGCCCGGCGCAATCAGTCGATTGCCTGAACCGGAAGGAGGGGCCGTCCGGTCCTCGTGGAGTCTCCTCAGGTTGATGGAACTTTGTCTCAAGTTAACTGCAGGGAGTTGACTGTTCCTGTGGATGTGGAGGGATGCAGTTCGACCCGTTCCGTTGTTTGGGGCAGGGGCCCCCATTAATACTAATCGGGACTTCCTTTCGTCTAAAATGGAAAGTTCTGCCGTTAACACGCAACAAGATTCATAGAATCCCCTAGCGACACCCTTTTCCAGTCGTAGGCATGAATTTAGGGGCTCTAGATCGCTATCGCTGGAATCTTCCCCCTCAAGTGCGCGCTGGCGTCGTAACAGATCCTCGCCAGATTGTAACCGGCGAAACGATTCGTTGAAAAGTAACCAGTGTTTTGCCGACTCTAACCTTTTTCTTTGAATTAGAAAGTCTATCCGCTGAATTGCTTCAGCAGTATCAAAATTTCGAACCGAACGATCCGCATAAGTATGGCGATTATTCCAATAAGAACTTGGGATTGGTACACACCGACAGCAAAAGACCAAGACTCCGCCCCAGAAAGACCAAAAGACAAATTTCCACACTCCTAGGACAAACTCAGAAAACCATTTTCGCAAATTCAACGGACTCACGGAGAAACTAAACAATACGTTAACTCGCCGAAACCATTTAAGGATGAAACTAATCTTCCACATGAAATTCCTCCTTTTTTGAGTTGTAGAATGATGGAAATCTTTTTACGTTGAGTATAGATATAGAAAGCTATAGAATAAGACAGTTCGGAGAATGAGAAGTCCCGATATACACAATTGAACCACTAACTCTACAAGTAAACTCTACAAGTAGGCGCGCTACCGTTTACATTCGAGTAATGATCAGATCGCGGCGCCATTTACAATCTACTCGCTAATTCGGTTAAAAGCAATTCCCGAGATGGATTTCAGACTATCTCAAAATTCTCATCTTTCAATTCGCAGCGCAGTGACAGTTAGTGAAGTAATAGGTATCGTAGAGTTTCCTGGAAGCCTAGGCAGTTTACTCCACTCAATCAGAATTAGTGAATTATCCCGAATAAACTAATACCCAGGTCTTCTTTTGATTCTTTTGATTGGGTCGAGTTATTGATGGATCCTATGACCCATATCAGAATCAAGTACGAGAATTCTTTTTACTTGTTCTATGAATCGAAATTATTGTAAGAATTAATGGAATGATTGAAAATGGAAAATTCTATTTGAGTTCTTTCCTATTTTTCTTTTTTTATTTGATTGTTCCTTCCAAAAGAGATAAGAAAGAGATAAGAGCTGGTGAATCGGAAACAATTCAATTACTAAGAATAGAAAAAACTTTGATTTTCTTATGGAACATACATATCAATATGCATGGATCATACCTTTCGTTCCGCTTCCGGTTCCTCTAGCAATAGGAGTGGGACTTCTTCTTGTTCCAACGACAACAAAAAATCTGCGTCGCATGTGGGCTTTTCCTAGTGTTTTATTACTAAGTATAGTTATGCTTTTTTCGGCCGACCTGGCGATTCAGCAAATAAACGGGAGTTCTATTTATCAATATGTAGGGTCTTGGACCATCCATCATGATTTTTCCTTAGAGTTTGGCGACTTGATCGATCCACTGACTTCTATTATGTCAATATTAATTACTACTGTTGGAATCTTGGTTCTTATTTATAGTGACAATTATCTGTCTCATGATCAAGGATATTTGAGATTTTTTGCTTCTATGAGTTTTTCCAATGCTTCCATGTTGGGATTAGTTACGAGTTCTAATTTGATACAAATTTATATTTTTTGGGAATTAGTTGGAATGTGTTCCTATCTATTAATAGGTTTTTGGTTCACGCGACCAATTGCGTCAAATGCTTGTCAAAAAGCATTTGTAACTAATCGTGTAGGGGATTTTGGTTTATTATTAGGAACCTTAGGTCTTTATTGGATAACAGGTAGTTTCGAATTTCGAGACTTGTTCAAAATAGTCAATAACTTGATTGCGAATCATGGGATAAATTCTTTATTTCTGACTCTGTGTGCCGCCCTATTATTCCTCGGTGCAATTGCGAAATCGGCACAATTCCCCCTTCATGTATGGTTACCTGATGCCATGGAGGGACCCACTCCGATTTCGGCTCTTATACATGCTGCTACTATGGTAGCAGCGGGCATTTTTCTTGTAGGCCGGCTTCTGCCTCTTTTCGCAGTTATACCTTACGTAATGAATCTCATTTCTTTGATAGGTATAATAACAGTACTCTTAGGAGCTACTTTGGCTCTGGCTCAAATAGACATTAAGAGAAGTTTAGCTTATTCTACAATGTCGCAATTGGGTTATATTATGTTAGCTTTCGGTATGGGGTCTTATCAAGCTGCTTTATTTCATTTGATCACTCATGCCTATTCGAAAGCATTATTATTTTTAGGCTCTGGATCCATTATTCATTCAATGGAAAGAATTATTGGATATTCTCCAGATAAAAGTCAGAATCTGGCTCTTATGGGGGGTTTCAAAAAATATGTGCCAATTACAAAAACTGCTTTTTTGTTAGGTACACTTTCTCTTTGTGGCATTCCACCTCTTGCTTGTTTTTGGTCAAAAGACGAAATTCTTAACGATAGTTGGTTGTATTCACCTATTTTCGCGATCATAGCTTGTTCCACAGCAGGATTAACTGCATTCTATATGTTTCGGATCTATTTACTTACCTTTGAAGGGCATTTAAACGTTTATTTTCAAAATTTTAGTGGAAAAAAAAATAGCTCGTTCTATTCAATAGCCATATGGGGTAAAGAAGGA